AAAAAAAAGAGGAATTGATTCCGAAAATGGAGCCAAATTTTTGAAATTTTTATTCAATGCAATTATAACTGATCCTAATAATCAAAAAATCCGAAAAAAATCTATTGGAATAAAAGAAATCAGTAAAAAAGTCCCTCGATGGTCATACAAATTAATCAACGATTTGGAACAACAGGAAAGAGAAAATCAAGAAGACGTACCGGTGGAGCATCAGATTCGTTCAAGAAAAGCCAGACATGTAGTGATTTTTACTAATAACCAACAGAATAACGATACTAATAACAAGGATACTAATAATCTTGATCAAACAGACGAAGTGGCTTTGATACGTTATTCACAACAATCGGATTTTCGTCGAGACATAATCAAAGGTTCTATGCGCGCTCAAAGGCGTAAAACGGTTATTTGGGAACTGTTTCAAGCAAATGCCCATTCTCTTATTTTTTTGGACAGAATAAAAAAATACCCCCCTTTTTCTTTTGATATCTCCAGACTTATGAAACTCATTTTTATAAATTGGATGGGTAAAAAGGCAGAATTACAAATTTTAGATTATACCGAAGAACAAATAAAAGAAGTGGAGAAAAAAGAGAAGGACAAAAAAGAGAAGGACAAAAAAGAGGAGAACAAAAGAAAGGAGAAAGCGCGGATAGAAATAGCAGAATCCTGGGATACCATCCCGTTTGCTCAAGTAATAAGAGGTTCCATGTTAGTAACTCAATCAATTCTTAGAAAATATTTTATATTACCTTCATTGATAATAGCTAAAAATATTGGCCGTATGTTATTATTGCAATTTCCTGAGTGGTCTGAGGATTTAAAGGAATGGAATAGAGAAATGCATGTTAAATGCACCTATAACGGTGTTCAATTATCAGAAACAGAATTTCCGAAAAATTGGTTAATAGACGGTATTCAGATAAAGATCTTATTTCCTTTCTGTTTGAAACCTTGGCACAAATCTAAGCTACGATCCTCTCATAGAGATCTAATGAAAAAGAAAGGAAAAGGGCAAAAAAATGATTTTTGCTTTTTAACAGTTTGGGGAATGGAAGCTAACCTTCCTTTTGGTTCTCCCCGAAAACGGCCTTCTTTTTTTGAACCCATTTTTAAGAAACTCGAAAAAAAAATTGGAAAATTGAAAAAGAAGTATTTTCGAGTTCTAAGATTTTTAAAAGAAAGAACAAAATTCTTTCTAAGAGTTTCAAAAGAAAGAAAAAAATGGATTATCAAAAGCGTTCTATTTATAAAAAAAATAAACAAAGAACTTTCAAAAGTGAATCCAATTCTATTATTTAGATCAAGAGAAGTAGATGAATCGAAGGAAATTAAAAAAGAAAAAGATTCTATAATCAATAATCAGATAATTCATGAATCATTTAGTCAAATTCGATCTACGAATTGGACAAATTATTCACTAACAGAAAAAAAAATGAAAGATCTAACTGATAGAACAAGCACAATTCGAACTCAAATAGAAAGAATTACAAAAGAGAAAAAAAAAGCAACTCCAGTAAAAAATATTAGTCCTAACAAAAAAAGTTATAATGTTAAAAAATTAGAATCACCGAAAAATATTTGGCAAATATTAAAAAGAAGAAATGTTAGATTAATCCGCAAATTACATTATTTTATAAAATTTTTCATTGAAAAGATATACATAGATATATTTCTATCTATCATTAATATTCCCAGAATCAATACCAAACTTTTTCTTGAATCAACAAACAAAATTATTGATAAATACATTTACAATACTGAAATAAGTCACGAAAGAATTGATAAAACAAACCAAAAGAAAATTTACTTTATTTCCAATATAAAAAAGTCACTTTATAATATTAGTAATAATAAAAATTCACAGATTTTTTGTGACTTATCCTCCTTGTCACAAGCATATGTATTTTACAAATTATCACAAACACAAGTTATTAACTTGTATAAGTTAAGATCTGTTCTGCAATATCATGGAACATCTTTTTTTCTTAAGACTGGAATAAAGAATTTTTTTGGAACACAAGGTATATTTCATTCCGAATTTAATCATAAGAAACTTCGGAATTCTGGAGTGAATCAATGGAAAAATTGGTTAAGAGGTCATTATCAATACAATTTATCTCAGATTAGATGGTCTAGATTAATACCACCAAAATGGCGAAATAGAGTCAAGCAACGTCGTACGGCTCAAAATAATAAGGATTTAAACAAACGGGATTCATATGAAAAAGGCCAATTAATGCATTACAAGAAACAAACCGATTCTGGAGTCTATTCATTACCAAATCAAAAAGATAATTTTCAAAAATACTATAGATATGATCTTTTATCATATAAATCTATTAATTATGAAAATAAGACGACCTCATATATTTATGAATCACCATTACAAGGAAATAAGAACCAAGAAATTTATTATAATTACAACACACATAAGCACCAATTATTTGATATGCTGGAGGGTACCCCTATCAATAATTATCTAGGAGAGGGTGATATTATG